TGGTGAATATCCAACAATAGGTTCCATTGAATGAATAATAGATCCAGATCCCAAAAACAATAAAGCTTTAGAATAGGCATGAGTGATCAAATGGAATAAAGCCGCTCGATAAGAACCTATACCTAGAGCTAACATAATATAACCTAATTGAGACATTGTAGAATAGGCTAAACTTCTTTTAATGTCTCTTTGAGCAAGAGAAAAAGTGGCTCCTAATAGTACTGTTATTACACCTATTAAAGAAATGAAATTCATTATATAAGGTATGTCTATGAAAAGAGGAATAAGCCGAGCTACAAGAAAAATTCCTGCTGCTACCATAGTAGCAGCGTGTATAAGGGCCGAGATAGGAGTAGGTCCTTCCATGGCATCAGGTAACCATACGTGGAGGGGGAATTGTGCAGATTTAGCAACTGCACCGACAAATAATAAAGAGGCGCACAAAGTAGCAAATAAGGAGCTGACCCCATTATTATGGATCAAGTTATTAGCTATTTCGAACAAATCCCGAAATTCCAAACTACCTGTTATCCAATAAAGACCTAAGATTCCTAATAATAAACCAAAATCTCCTACACGATTAGTTACAAAAGCTTTTTGACAAGCACTTGCGGCAATCGGTCGTGTGAACCAAAACCCTATTAATAAATATGAACACATTCCCACCAGTTCCCAAAAAATATGAATTTGTATCAAATTAGAACTAGTAACTAATCCCAACATGGAAGTATTGGAAAAACTCATATAAGCAAAAAATCTCAAATATCCTTGGTCGTGAGACATATAATTGTCACTATAAATAAGAATCATGACTCCAACAGTAGTAATTAGTATTGACATAATAGAAGTAAGTGGATCGATCAAATATCCAAACTCTAAGGAAAAATCAATATCTATGGTCCAAGACCATAGATATTGATAAATAAAACTTCCATTTATTTGTTGAATAGACAGATTGGCCGAAAATCCCATAGCTATACTTAACAGAAAAATACTAGGAAAAACCCATATACGACGAATATTTTTTGTTGCTGTCGGAATAAGTATAAGTCCAAATCCTATTGACATAGTAACTGTAAGTGGAAGAAAAGGTATTATCCATGCATATTGATATGTATGTTCCATAAGAAAACAAACAAATTGAGATTTTTTTTATAATTAATAATTGTTTCTGATTCACCAATTCTTATCTCTTTCGAAAAGAACAATAAACAATAATAATGAAAAAAAATAACAAAAAATATATAATATATAAAATATATAATATATATAATTTAATATATATATATATATTATTTGTTATTTTATGTTATTTGCTTTTTTTTTTATGTTAAATGTTGAAAGTTAAAAAAACGATCTATTCCGAACAATACATGTCTTTCACATACAACGATAAATAAAAATGAGTAACCCTTTTTTGAATGGCAGTTCCAAAAAAATGTATTTCTATGTCAAAAAAACATATTCGTAGGAATATTTGGAAGAAAAAAGGATATTTAACTGCAGTAAAAGCTTTTTCTTTAGCGAAATCGGTTTCTACCGGACATTCAAAAAGTTTTTTTGTGCGACAAACAAATAATAAAGTCTTGGGATAATTGGAATTGACATAGCCCGAAGAGCTGAAAATTTTTTAAGATGAACGATTCACATTAATTAATGTATTGAACTACTCAATATTAGTTATAACTAGCTGCTGTGGTATGTAGAATAAGCGTTTTCTGTATATTGGGCTCTTATTAAGAATAGTATTTTTTCCCTATCCATTAACTTTTCACAATAGAAAAAAAAAATAGGATTAATATTTTCTATTGTGAATAGTACAATTGTCATAGAAATTTAAACTCTTTTATTTTGCTATATGCCTAACCTAAAACTTAATTAGTTTGGTAAATGTTACCTTATTTATATTATATACATATACACAATGAAGAGTATTAATACTTAATGATACTAAAGTATCGGAATCGTTAGAAAAATTCCAAATGGATTTAGTGATGAAATTGTAATACATATGAGATCTTAGTTATTTGATTTTTTTTTTCAATGAAAAAAAAAAATCAATCTTTTTCATTTTGAATCCGATGAAATCGGATAAATGAAAAACAAATCATCAAAAAAAAAATAGAAAGAAAAAGGACAATTCTTAATTCTATACCTCGACTGAGAGCAAAACTATCGAAATTTCAACTGTATCGGGGGAACTTAGTTTATAGTACGTGAAAGTTGATTGTTAAAACTGAACCTAGGACGATACTAACTAAGGATTATTTTATTGAAGATTCAAATATGAATTTAAACGAGTCTTTTTTCATCGATTCTAATGTTTCCTAAACTATATTGAATCCTTGATTCTTGACGATTCAACATGAAATAAATATTATTATTTCAAGTAAGCCGCCATGGTGAAATCGGTAGACACGCTGCTCTTAGGAAGCAGTGCTAGAGCATCTCGGTTCGAGTCCGAGTGGCGGCATCCTATAAAAGAGACACAATGTATCCT